AGGTAATTGTTTTTACACGGGTGGAGTACATACTATGGTCTAAGTCCTGTGTTTGGTATGGTTTATTTTGGGTATTTTATTTATACGATCTGATTATATGTCTATGTATTAGGAGATTCTGAAATAAGATTATATTTTGTATTTATTATATTAGTTTGTTAATTTTAATATATGTGTTGATTAATTATTTTTGTTCTTAATTATTAGATAGGATAGTTGGTCGGGTTGTAATTTTATATCGGGGCATATATTTTTATTTGATATTACATTATTATGTTATTGGGGGTAGACAATCTACCACTTCTACCCCCAACATTTTTGGGGGCATATCATGTGTTTAAAAATTGATATTTGGCATACTGGCAGACCAAGTAGTGACTTTTGGTTTAATTATTTATTTTTACCGTCTGTTATTTTTAATTTTTGGTGTTTTGCATCAGTTCAAGGTGCTTTAAGATTGATTTTTGTCTTTTATGAGATGGCCTTCAAACCAAGGAGAACTTCGGAAGTTGTTTGAGTGTCCTTTAATTAAATAATTGTTGCCTTTATATGTTTATATTTAATATTGGTCTAGGTTTTGTTCCAACGGGCTGAATCTGTAAGGTTGATGTTTGTACCTTATTTGGTTTAAATGATTATTTTGTGTGCTCCCTTAATCGTGGGAGGTATCTGGTTTGAAGGCTATGTTGCCCTTTATAGGTCTAGAAGATTTATTTTTTTAAATTGTTTTAGTTATTTTATGGTTAGAGTTTAGTTCCATGGTTAATTTGTGTTTAATGTTTAATTAATTTTGATTTTTTGTATTTTGTGTTTGTTGTTTGTTTATAATTTGTGTTGGTGGAATAAATTAGTTCCATGGTTAATTTATGTTTAATATTTAATTAATTTGGATTTTTTAGATTTTGTGTTTATTATTTGTTTATATCTGTGTTGATGGAATAAATTAGTTCCATGGTTAATTTATGTTTAATATTTAATTAATTTGGATTTTTAGATTTTGTGTTTATTATTTGTTTATAATTTGTGTTGGTGGAATAAATTAGTTCCATGGTTAATTTATGTTTAATATTTAATTAATTATAATTTTTAATTTTTGGATAGGGTTTTGAAAATTTTTAAATTTTTAAATTTTTGGTTCAAATTTTTCTTTTTTTTTGTAAAATTTGGTTTTTGTTATAACAAAAATAATTTTTTTTCCAAAATGGTCAATTTTCCTGTTATGCGGGATGACTTTTTGGAACAAAGTGACGGAAAAGTCCGGGGGGGTAAGAGACTATTTAGGGGTATGGGATAGAATAGACTATGGGATGCTGGAGATAGGGGTATTGACCGGGAAGGTAGGTATAGGGATACATATAGGAGAATATTTCAGGGGTGGGGATAGAACACTACAGGGGATAAGATGATTGAAGTGGAGCAAGGATAAGCAAGAGGTACAAGATAAAAAATAAAAGGGGGGGAACAGTAAGACATTTGGAGCGATACGCATAAGGAGCCATACACGTAGAATGGATGAGCAAGGGGCTATGTAACACACACCGTATGTAGGGGTAGTTGAACAGGATACAGACCATGTAAGGGACACTATATGTAACTGGGGTAGAGTATGTAAGGCACATATGGAAATAATTTATAGGCGGAGACCGGGGTTGTACCAGGGGTTGTAAGAGGGTATAGATGGTAGGGGAGAGGGGAGTTATACTAAGTTTGCTCCGTATGGTTAATTAGTTGATAATTAATTAAGATTGATCCTGTCTTGTTTTGTGTATAGATTGGCTATTAATTAGATAATATTAAATACAAGTTTTTGCGTGTTTTTTAATTATCTAAAGGGTAATTATTAATTTTATTAATTGTAGTTTTTAATTTTGGTGATTTACATAAATGTAGATTCAGTTAATTAAATTTAGGATCGTATAAGGTTGTGCCAGCATACGCGGTTACACATCCGATTCAAGTCAATTTTTTTGGTTTATATTAATTTTGATTTTTGGGGATTAATGTTATTTTATTAAGTGAAATTTTTAATTTAATTTATATTCTCTTGGTTTGAGATTATGTGAAGTTTAGGATTTAAACTAGGATTAGATACCCTATTATTCTAAATGTAAAGTTTAACCATAGTATTAATAGTTATGATCTTTAAATTAAAAGGATTTGGCGGTAATTTAGTCTTTTCAGAGGAACCTGTCCTGTAATCGATGATCCACGTTGGATTTAACTCTGTGTTTGTTGTTTGTATATCTCTGTCATTGAGTGTTTTATTAGAATATTTTCTTTAATTATCTATTTAAGTAATGTCAGGTCAAGGTGCAGCTATACTGGAGGTTGAGATGGGTTACATTTAATGTTAATTTATTGAATTATTATTGTTGGATTTAATTTAATATGAAAAAGGATTTGAAAGTAATTTTTATTATTTAATAAAAATGATTTTAGCTCTAAATTATGCACACATCGCCCGTCACTCTCGTTAATAAGGCGAGATAAGTCGTAACAAAGTAATTCTATCGGAAGATGGAGTTTGAATTATACAAGTTAAATTCTAGGAATGTTATTACTTACAATAATGATTAGGTTTGTGCAAATCAACCTAGCTTGATATAATTAGTATATTGTTTTTTCTATTATTTTTTATATTTTGTGAGAAATAACTTATTTATTAGTAGATTTTATCGAACTTATTATTTTGAACAATAGTTTATATTACTGTGAAGGAAATTTTTTAATTATAAAGAAGCAGATTTTTTTTATCGTACCTTTTGTATCAGGGTTTATCAATTATAAATTAGTGATTACTAATTTTCCCGAAATTAAAAGAGATATATTTAAATGAAAGTTTACGTATTAAAGTAATTTTTAATTTATATATAGAGGTTATATGCTATTCAATTTTAAATATCTGGTTTTCTAATAATTTAATTTAATTAAGATTATTGTTAGTTAATATATAATTTTATTTTATTTAATTACAATAGTTAAGTTTATAGGGGATAAGCTCTATATATTTTTTATAACTCTTCGTTTTAGTTAAAAGTTTTGTAGGCCTAGCAACAGCCATCATTTATTTCGTTACAGTTAATCTTTATTTTATATTTATTTATTATTTGGGTTTAATTTTTTATTAGAATTTTTTATTTAATTTTTTATTATAAGTAATAATGATAGAATTAGTAGTTTTGAATAATTAGATACAGGAATTCGGCAAATCTTATTTCCGCCTGTTTAACAAAAACATGGCCTTTAGATTTTTAATTATAGGTCTGACCTGCCCAGTGATTTATTTAAACGGCCGCAGTATTTTGACTGTGCGAAGGTAGCATAATCATTTGTCTTTTAATTGAAGGCTTGTATGAATGGTTGGACGAGAAATAAACTTTCTTTATCTAAATTCTTTGAATTTTATTTTTGAGTCAAAAAGCTTAAATGTTTTTGCAAGACGAGAAGACCCTATAGAATTTTATTAAATTATTTATATTTATTGTTTGGTAAATAGTTTGGTGAATATAATGGATTTAATTTTGTTGGGGCGACAGTGAAAATTAATTAACTTTCATTTTTTAATATTCATTAATTTATGTATTTTTTGATCCTTTATTATGGATTATGAGATTAAATTACCTTAGGGATAACAGCGTAATTTTTTCGGAGAGTTCTTATCGATGAATAAAGTTTGCGACCTCGATGTTGGATTAAAAATAGTCTTGGGTGCAGCAGCTCATTATGACTAAGTCTGTTCGACTTTTAAATTTTTACATGATCTGAGTTCAGACCGGCGTGAGCCAGGTTGGTTTCTATCTGCAATTCTAAGATTATACTTTAGTACGAAAGGACCGGGTATAAGTAATAATTATATATTTGTTGATTATTATTAAACTATTTTGGCAGAGTTAAGTGCGATAAATTTAGAATTTATAAATGTAATTTTAGTTACAAGTAGTAATTTTTTTAATCAGATATTTAGTTACGATTGTTTGTATTTTAGTTGCTGTTGCTTTTGTAACTTTACTTGAGCGCAGGGTTTTAGGTTATATTCAGTTGCGAAAGGGGCCTAATAAGGTAGGTTTCATGGGTTTGTTGCAACCTTTTTCTGATGGTATTAAGTTATTTTTTAAAGAACAAACTTATCCTTATATATCAAATTTTATTATTTATTATTTTTCTCCTGTTTTTATGTTAACTTTGTCATTTTCTTTATGGACTTTATTTCCTCAGGTTGTTAATGTATATAATTTTAATTTTGGGGTTTTGTTTTTTTTATGTTGCACTGGTATAGGGGTTTATGGTGTTATATTATCTGGTTGATCCTCTAATTCTAAATATGCTCTTTTGGGGGGTCTTCGTGCTATAGCTCAGACAATTTCTTATGAGGTAAGTATGGCTATAATTATTTTGTGTTTTGTTATTTTTATTTTTAGTTATAATTTTGTTGATTTTATAATTTATCAGTCAGGCACTTGATTTTTATTATTTTCTTTTCCTTTATTTTTTTGTTGGTTATCTTCTTGTTTAGCAGAGACTAATCGAGCTCCTTTTGATTTTGCTGAAGGTGAAAGAGAATTGGTTAGAGGTTTTAATGTTGAATATAGAAGAGGTGGTTTTGCTTTTATTTTTTTATCTGAATATATAAATATTATTTTTATGAGATTGTTGACTGTAGTTATATTTTTAGGGTGTGATTTATATTCTATTTTTTTTTATATTAAGACTGTTATGGTTATTTTTTGATTTATTTGGGTTCGTGGTACACTTCCTCGTTTTCGTTATGATAAATTGATATATTTGACTTGAAAGGTATTTTTGCCTATGTCTTTAAATTACTTTATGTTCTTTTCTTTATTTTTATGTTTAATAATATTAGGGATCTAATTCATTGATTTAAGTGATGTTAAGTTTAAAGTTAATAATGGAATTTAACCATTGTTTTTTACTTTCAAAGTAAATGCTTGTCTAAAGCTTCTTAACTAATTATTAATTTTATCTCATAATTTAAATACAATAGGATTAATTAAGAAATATATGAAGTAGACTACTGTTAATAATTGACCTGTAGTAATAAATGGTTCTTCAGCAGGTCGTGCTCCAATTCATGTTAATAAAATTATTGTTGTTACAAATGATCAGAACAGAATTTTATTAGCGGGATAGAATGCTATACTTTGGAATTTTCTTTTATTTGTGATTGGTAATGCTACGATAATTAAGATTGATAGAACTATAGCTACTACTCCTCCTAGTTTATTGGGGATTGATCGTAGAATAGCATATGCAAATAGAAAATATCATTCTGGTTGAATATGAACTGGTGTAACTATAGGATTAGCTGGAATGAAATTTTCTGGATCTCCTAATAATCGTGGTTCTAATAGTACTAATAGTCTAAATATTGTTAATGTTATTATTATTCCTATTAAGTCTTTGATTGAAAAATAAGGGTGGAATGGAACTTTGTCATAATTTGAATTAATACCTAGGGGATTATTTCTTCCTGTTTGATGAAGAAATAGTAAATGAATTATTACTATTGCAGCGATAATGAATGGCAATAGAAAATGTAGTGTAAAGAATCGTGTCAAGGTTGCATTATTAACACTAAAACCACCTCATAATCATTTTACGATATCATTTCCTAAATATGGGATTGCTGATAATAAGTTTGTAATTACAGTGGCTCCTCATAGAGATATTTGCCCTCATGGTAGTACATAACCTAAGAAAGCTGTTCCTATAACTATGAATAATAAGATGACTCCGACATTTCATGTTATAACTAATTTGTATGAGCCATAGTATATACCTCGCCCAATATGTAAATATAAACAGATGAAGAATAATGAAGCTCCATTTGCATGGGTATTTCGTAATAGTCAGCCGTTATTTACATCCCGACAAATGTGTACTACTCTATTGAAGGCTAATTCTACATTAGCAGTATAATGTATAGCTAGGAAAATTCCTGTTACTAATTGAATTAGTAAACATATTCCTAATAATGAACCAAAATTTCATCATAAGGAAATATTTGATGGAGACGGTAAGTCAATTAGTGATCCATTTACAATTTTGAATAGGGGATGGGTTTTACGTAAAGGTTTGTTCATTATTTTTTGTAAGTTCGTAAAGGTCCTTCTGAGATATTTACAATTGATGATACTGTAACTATAGTAAAGAATAAATATAACACTATAGTTATAGTAATATATTTGAATTTACAATTGAATAATCTATTTAATGATAATGTTTCTGTTGGAGTATTTGATAAAATTATTATGAATTCATTATCTTGATTTTCTGTAAATAGTTGTATAATAATCCCTATAATAATTATTATAGTTGAGAATGTGATTAATTTAATTGATGTGTAGAATTTTTCGTTTGATGCTACTCTTGCTATATAAATAAATAATACTAGTATACCTCTTAGTATTGTAATTATAATAATATATGAAAATCAGAAAGATCCTATTGATAATCCTACAATTATGGATACAATAAGAGTTTGTATAATAATTGTAATTCCTATTCTAATAGGGTGGTTTAATCATATAAACACAAATGCTAAGGCTATTAATGAAAAGAATAATATTGTAATGTCAGTAAGTAGTTTAATTAAAATATTAATTTTGGGGATTAAAGTTGAGATCTTCTTCTTACTGAAGTTTTAAAGGTATATTCCTATCTATGATTTACAAGATCATTATTTTGTGTTAAACTATTAAAACTTATTAATTTAATTAATTTAAGAATTATTTTCATATTTTTTAGAGGTGTAGTTGTTTTTTCTTCTACCCGTAAACATTTACTTATAACTTTATTTAGATTGGAATATTTAGTTTTGGTGTTGTTTTTATCATTATTTCTTTTTTTGTTAAGATTTGGTTTTGAAATGTATTTTATTTTAGTATTTTTAACTTTTACTGTTTGTGAAGGAGCTTTGGGTTTAGGGGTATTAGTTAATATAATTCGTAGTCATGGTAATGATTTATTATCAAGATTATCAGTTTTGTCATGATAAAATTATTTTTTTTTGTATTATTTTTGATTCCTTTGTTATCTAATTGATGAATAATAGTAGTCTCTTTGATTTTGTTGTCTTTTTATATATTATTAATTCCAATTTCTTCTTATTTTGTTAATTTGAGATTTGGTTTTGGTATAGATTTGGCTTCTTACTGTATAATTTTTTTGAGTATTTGAATTGTATTTTTGATAATGATGGCTAGAAGTAAAATTAAGTTTAATTTTACTTATGAGAGGGAATTTATGTTAATTATTTTAATTTTGCTTTTATTTTTGATTTTGACTTTTTCTACTTCTAATTTATTTATGTTTTATTTGTACTTTGAATCTAGTATAATCCCCACCCTTTTTTTGATTTTTGGGTGGGGTTATCAGCCAGAACGCTTTTTGGCTGGTTTATATTTATTATTTTACACTTTATTTGCTTCTTTTCCATTATTAGTAGGTATTTTTTATATTTTTAATACTTGTGGTACTTTATATTATTTTTTGATTTCTTTGGATATTAATACTTATTTATATTTTTCTTTAGTTTTGGCTTTTTTAGTTAAAATACCTATGGTATTTGTTCATTTTTGATTACCTAAGGCTCATGTAGAGGCTCCTGTTTCTGGTAGAATAATTTTAGCTGGAGTTCTTCTTAAATTAGGGGGTTACGGCTTATATCGTGTTTTATTTTTTATGAATAATTTTTTTTATAATTATATTTGAATTATTTTGAGATTATTTGGTACTTTTATAGTAGGTATAATATGTTTAGGTCAGGTTGATATTAAGTCTATAATTGCATATTCTTCTGTGGCCCACATGGGTTTAGTTATTTGTGGTATTATGACTTGTTGTTATTATGGATTTTTAGGATCTTTAATTTTGATGATTGGTCATGGTTTATGTTCTTCTGGTTTATTTGCTTTGGCTAATATAGTTTATGAGCGTAGACATAGTCGTAGATTATTAATTAATAAGGGGTTTATTACTTTTATACCTAGCATATCTATATTTTGATTTTTATTTTCTATTAATAATATGGCTAGTCCTCCTTCACTTAATTTGGCTGGGGAAATTTTATTAATTAATAGAATTTTGAGATGAAGCTCTTTTACTAGATTATTTTTAGCTTTTTCTTCTTTTTTGAGTTGTTGTTATAGAATTTATCTTTATTCTATTACTCAGCATGGTTCTTTATATAGAGGACTGAATTGCGAATCGGGTGGTACTTTGCGTGAATATCTTTTATTAATTATGCATTGATTACCTTTAAATTTTATATTCTTGAAACTTGATATTTTTACTTTTTGGGTTTAAACTTATGAATCTAGATAGTTTATTTGTAGAATAATAATTTGTGGTGTTATAGGTGTGTTTATTATACTCTAGATCTATGAATTTGATTAGACTTTATAAGTATTGATTTTTTGTGATTTTTGTGATTGGTTTATTGTTTTTTTTATCAGGATTATATTTTCTTTCTATTGATTATTTAATTTTTATAGATTGGGAAATTTTGAGAATTAATTCTTGTTCTGTTACTATAACTTTATTATTTGATTGAATATCTTTATTATTTATGGGTAGAGTAATATTTATTTCTTCCATGGTTATTTATTATAGAGATGATTATATAATAAATGATGATAATAAGGTTCGTTTTTTGATTCTTGTTTTATTATTTATTATATCTATAATATTTATAATTGTTAGCCCTAATTTAATTAGTATTTTATTGGGTTGGGATGGTTTAGGTTTAGTCTCTTACTGTTTAGTAATTTATTTTCAAAACTATAAGTCTTATAATGCTGGTATATTGACTATTTTGACTAATCGTATTGGTGATGTTGCTATTTTATTAGGTATTGCTTGGTTATTTAATAGTGGTAGTTGACATTATTTATATTACAATCTTTATTTTTTTAATTGGGGTTATATTCTTTGTTTATTAATTGTTTTAGCTGCTTTTACTAAGAGTGCTCAAATTCCGTTTTCTTCTTGATTACCTGCTGCTATAGCTGCTCCTACTCCAGTTTCTGCTTTGGTTCATTCTTCTACTTTGGTGACTGCAGGTGTTTATCTTTTAATTCGTTTCAGAAATTTATTATTTCAATTTAATTTATCTTTCTTTTTATTGTTGAGTATATTAACTATATTTATATCTGGGTTGGGTGCTAATTTTGAGTATGATCTTAAGAAAATTATTGCTTTATCTACTTTGAGACAATTAGGTTTAATAATAAGAATTTTATTTATAGGATACCCTATTATTTCTTTTTTTCATCTTTTGACACATGCTTTTTTTAAGGCTTTATTATTTTTATGTGCTGGTTTAATTATTCATTGTATAAATGATTCTCAAGATATTCGTCATATAGGAGCTTTAGTTAATCATTTACCTTATACAAGAACTTGTTTTGGTATCGCTAATTTGTCTTTATGTGGTTTACCTTTTTTGTCAGGGTTTTATAGAAAGGATATATCTTTAGAATTTTTGACTATAAATTATTTTAATTTATTTATTTATGTTTTATTTTATGTATCTGTGGGGTTGACTGTTTCTTATAGAATGCGTTTAGTATATTATTGTATAAGAAGATATAGAGGTTTTTTTTCATGTTGTTCTTATTATGAAAGATTGACTATAATGCGTTCTATAATTTTTTTAGTATTTATGGGTATTTTTGGAGGTAGAATATTATCTTGATTATTATTTCCTTTTCCTGATGTTTTGGTCATGCCTTTAGAATGTAAATTAATGCCTTTATTATTTGTTTTATTAGGTGGTTGAATTGGTTATGAACTTTCTTTTATAATATTGTTTGAGAATATTTTTGGGCTGAGTAATAACTTAATTACTTCTTTTTTAGGTACTATATGATTCATACCTAATTTTAGAACTTATATAATTTATTCTAAAAGTTTTTTATTGACTAATGGTTATGTTGATTTTATAGATATAGGATGAGGTGAATACATTATATCTAATATTATAGGGTATTATTTTTTATTTTTGAGAAAGTTAAATTTATATTATCAGAATAATAATTTTAAGCTTTTTTTTTCTGTATTTATTTTAATAACTTTTTTATTTGTTATTGTTTAAACTTGGGTAGCTTAAGTTAAAAGCTTAATATTGAAGCTATTAAGATAAGATTAATTCTTCTCAGGTATATTTATAGAGTAAATTCTCATTTCTTCATTGAAAATGAAGTGTTTTAAGTTAAACTATATAAATAAGAGAAAAACGGATTTTAACCGCTTTAAAAGATAGTTAGCAGCTTCTTTTAGATAACTTCATTCTCTTTTAATTGGATTTAAAAATCAATAATTTCATTAACAATGAAAAGCCTCTATTTTGGCTTCAATTAATAAGTAAGGAGATTTATCTCTAATTTTAGGTCGAAACTAAATGTAATTATTACTTCATTACTTATATGAGGAAGACTAATATTAGTTCCTTCTAATTGCAAATTAGATGTTATTCTTAACTACATCCCCAAAAAGTTCATTCTAGTATACCATTTTTTCATTCATAATAAAGCCCAATAATTAATACTATTATGAAAATTACGATGGTGATTGCTCAGGATATAATATTTCTGGTTTTTATTGTAATAATTATTGGTAAGATGATTGCGATTTCAATATCAAAGATTAGGAATAAGATAGCAATTAGGAAGAATTGTAAAGAAAAGGGTGATCGTGCTGATGACTTTGGGTCAAACCCACATTCGAAGGGGGATATTTTTTCTCGATCTATAATTGTTGTTTTGGAAATTACTGTACATACGATTATTAACCCTAGTGAGATAATTATTGCTAATGATACTGAGATTATGATTTTGACGATTACTTTTTCTTGATTTAAGATCTTTTGATTGGAAGTCAAATATATTTTTTATACTAAAAAAGTATCTACCTCATCAGTAAATAGAAATGTAGAGGAAAAGTCATACTACATCTACGAAATGTCAGTATCAAGCAGCTGCTTCAAACCCAAAGTGATGAGTTTTGGAAAAGTGACATATGACATGTCGTATTAAGCAAATGGCTAGAAATGTTGTTCCAATGATTACATGAATCCCATGGAATCCTGTTGCTATAAAGAATCTTGAACCATATACAGAATCTCTAATACAGAATCTTGCTTCTATATATTCATAGGCTTGTAGAATTGTAAAGTAGATTCCTAATGTTACTGTTAGTACTAAAGCTTTTGTTGTTTGAGAGTGTAACCCATTTATTAATCTATGATGGGCTCATGTTACTGTAATCCCTGAACATAATAAAATTATTGTATTTAATAAAGGGATTTCTATAGGGTTAAATGTTTTGATTCCTTTTGGGGGTCATGTTATACCTAATTCAATTGTTGGTGCTAATCTTCTATGGAAAAACCCTCAGAAGAAAGAAATGAAGAAGAATACTTCGGAGATAATAAATAGAATTATACCTAACTTTAGACCTTCTGTTACTTTAATTGTATGTTTACCTTGGAATGTTCTTTCCCGGACAATATCTCGTCATCATTGATACATAGTTAATAATAAAATTACTACCCCTAAATAAAATAAGTATATTTCATTTTTGTGGAATCAAAGGACTATCCCTGAAGTGACTGTTATCGCTCCAATTGAACCTGTTAATGGTCATGGTCTATAATCTACAAGATGATAAGGATGATTACTATGAATTTTCATTTATATAATTTCTCTAGAATAAAGTGTTCTTAGAACTGAAAATACATATGCTTGAATAAGTGATACTGCTGATTCAAATAATATAAGTATAATTTGTACTATTATAATTAAGGGAATAATAAATTCATTAGCATTAGTTGAATTATTACCTAATAATCTTATTAATAAATGACCGGCAATTATATTGGCTGTTAATCGTACAGCTAGGGATCCTGGCCGAATTAAGTTACTAATAGTTTCAATTATGACTATAAATGGTATAAGAATAGCTGGAGTACCTGCTGGAATAAGGTGGGCAAATATATGATTTGTGTGATTAACTCATCCATAAATTATTAATGAAAGTCATAAAGGTAAAGCTATAGTTAGAGTAAATGTTAAATGTCTTGATCTAGTAAAAATGTATGGTAATAATCCTATAATATTATTTACTAAAATAAATATAAATAGTGAGATTATGATTAATGTTATTCCTTTTCTGTTTGGCCCTATCAATATTTTGAATTCATCATTAAGTTTTTTGGTGATAGTGTTAAATATAATATTAAGACGGTTAGGCAATATTCAGAAGGATAAAGGTACTAACAGGAAACATGTAATTGTTCTAATTCAGTTTATTGAAAAATAAATAGAAGTAGCAGGGTCAAATGTAGAGAATAAATTAGTTATCATTTTCACTTAAATTCATTAACTTTATTATTTTCATTAATAGTTCTTTTATTAGGAGTAAGATGTTTATTAAAATAAATAATAGTATTTATAAATAGGAATCTTGCAATGAATAATATAAATAAAATTTCTCATCATAAAGGTGCTATTTGAGGGATTAAGAAATATCATGAATATCTTTAACTTGACAAGTTAATGTTTTTTTTAAACTAATTTCTTCCATTAAGAGTATTTGTTACTTTACTATAAATTGGTTTAAGAGACCAATGCTTAACTATTTCAGCCACTTAATGAATTAGAATTTAATCACTTAATAAAGTTTCTAGTAGGGACACTTTCAATTACAATAGGTATAAATCTGTGATTAGCCCCACAGATTTCTGAACATTGACCATATAATAATCCTGGTCGGCTAATTCTGAATCTTCCTTGATTTAATCGTCCAGGTGTTGCATCAATTTTGATTCCTAGGGCAGGCACTGCTCATGAGTGTAATACATCAGCAGCTGTTACTAGTACTCGAATTTGAGTATTTATTGGTAATACAACTCGGTTATCTACATCAAGAAGACGGAATTCATTATTTATTAATTCATTAGTAGGTTTTATATAGGAATCAAATTCTACATGATTAAAGTCTGAATATTCATATCTTCAATATCATTGATGACCAATAGATTTTAATGTTAGAAGAGGATTATTTACTTCATCAATTAAATATAATAAGTGTAAAGAGGGTAGAGCAATGAAGATTAAAGTAACTGCGGGTATTATTGTTCAAATAAATTCAATTGTTTGACCTTCAAGTAGGTTTCGGTTAATTAATTTATTACTTGTGAGTCTAATTATAATATAAGAAACTAATACTGTAATTATTAGCAGAATTATTAAGGCATGATCGTGGAAGAAAATTAATTGTTCTATTAATGGTGAAGCTGCGTCTTGTAATCCAAGATTTCCTCATGTTGCAATTTCTAATAAAAGATAAAATCTTTATATATGAAGCTTAAATTCATTGCACTATTCTGCCATATTAGAATGCAGTTAATATAGGTAATTCAGCATATGAATGTTCAGCTGGAGGTGTATGTTGTAGCCATTCAATTCTTGATGTTATATTGTGGCTAAAGATAATTACTCGTTTAGAAACAATTCTTTCTCAAATAATTATGATGAATATAATAATTCTAATTATTGATATTGTTGATCCAATAGATGAAATAACATTTCATGTTATATAGCAGTCTGGATAATCTGAATAACGTCGGGGTATACCTCTTAGTCCTAGGAAATGTTGGGGGAAGAATGTTAAATTAACTCCAACAAATATTGAGAAGAATTGAATTTTTAATCATTTGCTTTTTATGGTTAATCCTGTGAATAGAGGGAATCATTGAATAAATCTTCCTATAATAGCAAATACTGCTCCTATGGATAGTACATAGTGGAAGTGTGCTACAACATAATAAGTATCATGTAATACAATGTCAATTGATGAATTAGCTAAGATTACCCCTGTTAACCCTCCAATAGTAAATAAGAATACAAATCCTAATGCTCACAGAGTTGCAGGAGAGTAATTTAAGTTAACTCCATGTAATGTAGCTAATCATCTGAAAATTTTGATTCCTGTAGGTACAGCAATAATTATAGTAGCTGATGTAAAGTAAGCACGAGTATCTACGTCTATACCTACTGTGAATATGTGATGAGCTCAAACAATGAACCCAAGTAATCCAATTGCTATTATTGCATAAATTATTCCTAGAGTTCCAAATGCTTCAATTTTTCCTCTTTCTTGTCTAATAATATGTGAAATTAATCCAAATCCTGGTAAAATTAAAATGTAAACTTCTGGGTGACCAAAGAATCAGAACAAATGTTGATAAAGAATAGGGTCTCCTCCTCCAGTAGGGTCAAAGAAAGATGTATTAAAATTTCGGTCTGTTAATAATATAGTAATTGCTCCAGCTAATACGGGCAAAGATAATAAAAGTAATAGGGCTGTGATTCCTACAGATCAAACGAACAAGGGCGTACGCTCAGGGGTTATCCCAACTGGGCGCATATTGATAATTGTTGAGATGAAATTTACAGCTCCTAGAATTGATGAAACTCCTGCTAGATGAAGGGAGAAAATTGCTAGATCTACAGATGCACCTCTGTGGGACAAATTTCTTGATAGAGGGGGATAAACAGTTCATCCAGTTCCAGCTCCTCTTTCTACTATTCTACTAGTTAATAATAAGATTAATGAGGGAGGTAGTAGTCAAAATCTTATATTATTTATTCGTGGAAAAGCTATATCTGGGGCTCCAATTATTAGAGGGACTAGTCAATTACCAAAACCTCCAATTATAATAGGTATAACTATGAAGAAAATTATAATAAAGGCGTGAGCTGTAACAATTACATTATAAATTTGATCATCCCCAATGAATGGCCCTGGTTGTCCTAATTCTACTCGGATGATTCAACTTATTGAGGATCCTACTATTCCGGATCATATACCGAAAATAAAATAAAGGGTTCCAATATCTTTATGGTTAGTAGAAAATAATCATTTATTCAAGGATAAGATGGCTGAAGTTTTAGGCTATAAATTGTAAATTTATATATGGTGTTTACCTCTTATCAGGCTTTATAGTTTAATTCAAAATATTAGGTTGCAAATCTAGAGATGTAATTTTACTAAAGCTTATATAATTATAAATATATTTTTAACTTTGAAGGCTAATAGTTTAACTTAACTTAAAGCTTTAAAAAAAGCCAATAATTATAAAGACTGGTAATGTTAAGTTTATTGATAAAAATGTAAATAATAAGAATCTATTAGGTGTTTTGTGTACAATCCATTTATTAATTGTTGAGTAAGATAAAATAAATGATGTTATCATTCGTAAATAATAAAATAATGTTAATAATGAGAGTAATATTATGATTACTATTAATAAATACATTCCTGAGTTGATTAATCTTTGGATTACTATTCATTTAGGTAAAAATCCTAAGAATGGGGGTAGCCCTCCAATTCTGAGAAACAAAATTGTATAGGTAATTTTTTCTATTAATGAAGGAGAAGATGACACTAGTTGGTTTATAAAAAATGCATTTTTTTTCTTTATTAAAATACAAATTATAATAATTAGTACTGAATAAATAATTAGGTATTTATATCAAGAGGTGTTTATTGATATAAATATTATTATTCATCCAACATGATTAATGGATGAATAAGCTAAAATTTTTCGTAATGAAGTTTGATTTAACCCTCCAATACTACCTACAGTAGCTGACAAGATGACTGAAATATATAAAAATCAATTATTTGGTATAATATTTCTTAAGATAGTTAAAGGAGCAATTTTTTGTCATGTTATTAATAGTATACATTCTGATCAATTTAGATTTGCTATCATTTCAGGTAATCAAAAGTGGAATGGAGCTGCCCCTACTTTAATTATAATACTAATTATAATTATAATTGTTGTTAATTCATTAATTAGTGTAGGGTAGGTAAATACAAGTGAATTAATTAGTACTGAAAATAACAGAGTGATTCTTCCAATTCTTTGTGATAAAAAATAAATTATTATAGCTTGGGATGATTTTTTGTTTTTTCTTTTGGAGATTAAAGGGATAAAAGATATTAGGTTTATTTCTAACCCTATTCATATCCCTAATCAATTATTAGCTCTTAGAGTAATTAGTGATCTACTAATTAAAATAGTCAGGAATAGTACTTTACTTGAATTTCAAATCATTTAAAAAGAAGAAGATTTTACTTCTATAAACAGGGTATGAACCTGGTAGCTTAATTAGCTTATCTTTTTTTATATATTAGTGTAAGATGCACAAAGAATTTTGATTTCTTTAGTTTTAGTTTAATTCTAAAATATATAATAAAGACAAAATTTTGTATGATCTATCCTATCAAGATAGCCCTTTTCGTCAGGCACTTTATT